TTTCGAATAGTACTCAAAATCCTATGTTTTCGATTATCTAATAAATCATTTAATGAAAGTAGATTATCTTACCATTAATTTCACAACTTCCATGATCTCTTCCCGAACCAAACATGAATCTTTCGATTCATTTGGCTCTCACGCTCCATTTTTTATTTTATGGACATTCCCGTATCTTTTTTTAATATAATGAGCCTATCCTCTCTATTTCTGTTTGTATTCAAACATATCAAAACCGATACAAGAACAGAATATTAGGAGGACTCTTCCGACCAGACAAAAAATCTATAATTGTCAGCAAAGTTGTTTCTTTATTTGTTCTTTATTTCATTGAAAATAGATATTTCTATATTATAGAAATATAGAAAATTTCAATTTTATTTTGATTTCCTTTTTTATTCAAATCCAAAAATTCCCCCTTTTTATACATAACATAGGTTGCCGATTCGGCATTGGATAATATAATAAAGGGCAAGGCGCCCTTTATTTATTCTAGTAAATGGTTCAAATCATTTTATCGATATGAGTGTTCTATATCGAAAAAATTATCAACTATTCTTTTTTAAACCATTTCGTTATTAACGTAGTGGTAGAAAGAGTACCATGTTGTGCCCGGACTTCAAACAGTTTAGCTTTAACCATGTTAATGGTCTCACATTATTGGTTGGTTGATAGAGAATCAAAGTTAACTTACCAATGAATAACGAAATGCTATGGTTCTTACATATGATTTATGAATTTACTCAGAAGGAATTCGTCGAGATTATGCACTTTTTTCCTATTTATCCTATAAAAATATAGAATAACATAAATAAAGTGCAGTCGGTTAGATCCAACCTATTCGTGAAATATACAACTCGCACACACTCCCTTTCCAAAAAAAATCAATACACCAAGCACTACACTTAGATTTATTGGATTTGTTGCTAAAATATCGGTATTAAACCCGAAACTCCCGGCGGATGGCCAGTGGCCTAAGGAAACGAAAGAATCGGTTACATTGTTCATATGCTCTCCTCTTATAGATAGGACTAAGAAAGAACAGAGTTCTTTTTGTATCACTTGACTCGCCCTTTTTTTTATCAATTTCTTTTTCTTAATTTCCCGTTTTTTTTTTAATGTTAATGGGAGTAGATTAAATCTATTTATTTAATTTGAGATTGAGAATTACAAAATTTCTTATTCTTTTTGAAGTATCCGATAAGATACTTATTAAGTTAGGTCCTGGGTCTCGTATCAATTGAAAAATATCTCCTTTGTTCAAACACTTCCTAAAAGAAAAATCAAAATCCCATCGTACTAAACTAAGGGCGGGAAGGAAGAAAACGAGTGAATCCACAAATTCCTCATCCTCAAATCACTCCTTCCCGGGGTATTGTAGCAACAAATACATAATTGTAGGAATAAAGTATTGATATAATTCACAGAAGCAAATGGCAACGAGTTAATAAAATAAGAAAAAAGTAGGTAACGTACTTTTTTACATTTTCATTCTAGGATTAAATTAAACAAAAGGATTCGCAAATAAAAGCGCTAATGCCACGACCAGTCCATAAATTGTTAAAGCTTCCATAAAAGCTAGACTAAGTAATAAAGTACCTCGTATTTTTCCCTCTGCTTCTGGTTGTCTCGCAATACCTTCTACGGCTTGGCCTGCAGCAGTACCTTGACCAACTCCAGGTCCAATAGAAGCAAGCCCTACGGCCAATCCAGCAGCAATAACGGAAGCGGCAGAAATCAGTGGATTCATGATGATAGGTTCCTCGCACCAAAAAAAAATGGTTAATGATACAATCAACCAATGAATTATTACTTATTTGATCACAAAAATCTATTGAGTCGAAGTAACTAAAACTTCGAATAAAATAAAAAAAATAATGAAATTAATATAGAAATATAGATAGAGATAACCCTTATATAACTAGTATATATCTAATGTCACATATACATTTGTTTCTTTCATAACGTAAACCGCCTGCATTTTCTTTTTATATTGAATCGGATTCTAGAAGAATTCTTCGAAAAATATACAGGGACTGTGACTGGCCTTATAAACATTCCATATATCTAGTGGTGACCCCCACTAACTCATCCGCCATTTCGTAATATCGTCTATCTTTCCTCCTACAACTCTAGTCGTAATATATATATGTATTTATATCTATTATGTTCCTCAACTAAGAACCAATCTTGAACTATGCATTGCCTCAATTGGGATAAGCTTAAAAATAAAGAATATTTCGAAAACTAATCAATGATGACCCTCCATGGATTCCCCTATATAAGCCGCGGCTAAAGTTGCAAAAATAAGAGCTTGAATACCGCTTGTAAATAATCCAAGAAACATGACAGGTATAGGAACTACTAAAGGTACTAAAGAAACAAGAACAACAACTACTAATTCATCAGCTAATATATTCCCGAAAAGTCGAAAACTAAGAGATAAAGGTTTTGTGAAATCTTCTAGGATGTTAATTGGTAAAAGTATTGGAGTTGGTTGAATGTATTTTCCGAAATAACCCAATCCTTTTTTGGTAAGACCCGCATAAAAATATGCTACTGACGTGAGTAAAGCTAAAGCAACAGTAGTATTTATATCATTTGTGGGGGCGGCTAGCTCCCCATGAGGTAACTGTATGATTTTCCAAGGTAAAAGGGCACCTGACCAATTCGAAACAAAAATAAATAGGAACATAGTTCCAATAAAGGGAACCCAAGGGCCATATTCTTCTCCAATCTGAGTTTTGCTCAAGTCTCGAATAAATTCAAGGACATATTCGAAGAAATTCTGACCGTCGGTCGGAACGGTTTGTGGATTCCGAACGGATATGATGACTGAACCTAATAAGATAGCAATTACGACCCAAGAAGTGATAAGTACTTGGGCATGAATTTGTAAACCTCCTATTTGCCAATATAAATGTTGGCCTACTTCTACACCTGATATATCGTATAACCCTTTGAGTGTTTTAATGGAACATGGTATAACATTCATATTGTCCTCTGACAGAAATCGAACTGAAAAAAAGAATTATTTTGATTCAACCATCTCTTTCTCGACTCATCTACTTTCATCATTAATCATATAGTTAGGATACCAAGAAATCACATAACATAATATCAATATCCCATTTTATCTCTTTTTAAAAATAAAAGACAAGAATAGTAACCGATCCAATAAATCAAAATAATTAACTAATCTTATTATTATTATTCTTAATCATAACATAATCAACGACTTCTTATATAGCTAGAACGGCCCTCACAAATTGCGGATACCAATTTGTTAAGAATCAATCGGATTGAAGCTATAGCGTCATCGTTGGCTGGAATCGAAATATCTGCGAGATCTGGGTCACAATTTGTATCGATTAAACAAATCGTCGGAATTCCCAAAATGACACATTCTCGAAGAGCTGTATATTCTTCTCGCTGATCAACGATTATTACAATATCGGGCAATTCAGTCATATATTTGATCCCGCCCAGATATGTTTGCAAAGTAGATAATTTTCTCTTCAACATTGCTGCGTCTCTTTTAGAGAGACGGTTGAGTTTCCCCATCTTTTGTTCTGCTCTTAAGTCTCTGAACTTATGAAGTCTCGTTTCCGTAGTGGACCAATTCGTTAACATACCGCCGAGCCATTTTCTATTAACATAATGACATCGAGCCCTTATTGCAGCTGATGCTACTAAATCCGCTGCTTTATTTTTGGTACCAACAATTAAGAAGTTTTTTCCTCGACTTGCTGCATCAAAAACTAAATCGCAGGCTTCCGATAAAAAACGAGCAGTTCTAGTGAGATTTATAATATGAATACCTTTACGCTTTGCAGAGATGTAAGGGGCCATTCTAGGATTCCATTTCTTAGTACCATGACCAAAATGAACTCCTGCTTCCATCATCTCTTCCAAACGGATGTTCCAATATCTTCTTGTCATCTTTCCCACGCTTTCTTTTTTTTTTTTTAACAAATAAATAATTGTTCCTACGGAACCTTCTGCCGGGATTGACCGTTGATACACAGCCCAAACCTTTCGTTTTTTTTATTACTTAACTTAATTTCTTCATTTTTTTTAGTACCCAATCAATAACTAGTAAAGTAAAAAGAAAAATATCTCCTTAAGAATTATGAATTCGCTTAAATGATTTTTCTGGTGTGTCATAGAAATTGCTTGGGGCGCAAGAACAAAAAAATTCTCTATGGTGTAACAAAATATCTCTCATTTCCAACTCGAATAGATTTTTCTTTTTGATTTCAAAATGAATGTCTTGCCTTGAACGGTGCACTAATTTTTTGAATCCAGTACCGACAGGGATAATCCCCCCCAAAACAACATTTTCTTTCAGACCCTTCAACCAATCAATACGACCCCGTAGAGCAGCTTTTGCCAAAACTCTAGCAGTTTCTTGAAAACTTGCTTCGGATATGAAACTTTGAGTATTCAGAGATGCCCTCGTTATTCCCAATAAAATTGCACGATAACAGATTGCTTCGTCTAAAGCACGCCCTGCTCGTTCCGCTCGCAACAATCCGATTAGTTCTCCAGGTAAAAAAACATTAGACATTCCATCTTCTGAAACCAACACTTTTGATGTTACTTGTCGTACAATAATCTCTATATGTCTATTATGGATCTGTACCCCCTGGGATCGATAAACCTTTTGGATCTTATTAACCAAAGAGATACGACTTTGGGCTATGGTTAACTCAGCTCCAATTAAGAATCCCCAAGGAATTCCAAGAACTCTTGGTATACGCTCGTTCCAACCTTCAACTCTCCTTTCAAGGTTCATCGATATTGAACCAATCGAGCGCACTTCTAAGATTTGTTCCACTTTTGGAAGACCTTGCGTTATGTCACCAGATCGGGATTTTTCATATATAAATGTAACTAATGTATCTCCTTCAGAAAGGGTTTCTCCATAATGTCCATGAACAGTCGCTCCTGGAGTGGCCAAATAAGGCTTAGCTGATCTTATAATTAAAGAGTCAACATGAACAATTAAAATTTGACCAGATTTTTTTATGTGTGGTCCATATTTAAATAGACATATATTTTCACAAATAAATTGTCCAATGCTAATTATTGTGGATGTCTCTTCACAATAATTGTAATGTAGAAAGCACCAATTCAAATGGGATGGATTCAAAATGATGTTATTGCATGGACTGGGATTATAAATCCTCCTATTTTCATCTATTAAATAGTATTTAAGTACTTCAAGTACTTGGAAAGTCTGTTTAAAATTGTCAAGTAGCCAATATTTGTTTAACAAGATCTGATTATGAGTTATTAAATGATAAGATGAATAAAAGTTCACTATTTTAGGTACTATTGTACCTAAGGGGCCCAACAAACCCCTAATTGGAGTTATGGGATTCGATTCTTTTGCCACATTGTTATATTTCGAACCGTTGAATGGACCAACTCGAAAACAATTGAATGATGACAAAATTCTCAAAGATTGGCCTTCCTTATTTCGATTCAACAACGTACCAATAGTTCCTTGATGCTGGGTAACTAATGGAATCTTCACTTTGTAATAAAAAGGATTGATATTGGTGCGATCTAATCCATTATCAGGAATCAATCCCGAACCTGCCGTATCATACCTTTTTCCGGTATAGGAAATAGTAGACTTGACTAATTCAATTCTTATGAAATCACGAATCAGATCATTTGCCCTTACTTCAACAAAGGAAGCATGAACCTCTTCCATAGAACCATTTTTTTCTTGGTCCCAATTCAATACTAAGCAAGTCCGAACTAATTGAATACTTGTGTGATAAATTCCTCGAATTGACTTTCCATTTCCATAAAGGATATAATTGACAACTCTAAGCTGGACATTTTCTTTTTCCTGCAAGAGATCTTGAGGGAAAAGTTTTGCTAAATTTATCCCATCAGCTATTTCATATGTGACTACGGGTCGAACCAAAACAAAATACTTTTTTTTGATAGGTGTGATCCGTTGGACATAGATCCAATTTTTCGATTTTGTTTTTGATTCCTTATAATTTTTTTTTTCTGTTCCTGGTGGTATCAAAATGCCACTGTGTCTGGATATCTTATCTGTCTCTCCGGGAAAATGAATATCTCCAGAAAAGATTTTTAGTTCAATACTTTTTTTTTTTCTCTCCACTCGGACTAATCCACCTACTCGGCTTCTTGTATTTGTATTTAAAGCGAGTTGTGTATCTACTCCAATGATACTATTGTTCCGGACCATTATAGACGAAGATCCGGGTAAGATATGCACCTCTTCGGGAATAAAAAAAAACCGATCCACTTTCATTTGGTATTTCGGACTAAATTCTTTTGCTCCTCGATACTCAATCAAATCTTCTTTTTTTACTATTGAATCCACCTCCGCGGTCCCATATTTAGTAATTCCCGAACTCTTTTTTCTGTATCGTGGATCATCAAAATAAGCAAGAATACTATTTCTACGTAAAATACCATTTATGGGTATTTCAATCGAAATACCAAAAGAGGGTATTAATTCTTTCTCTCGTTCTTGATCGTATTGTAATGGGATGAGAAATCTATTTCTTCGTCTTTTAGCCAAGAAATCAGAATTCTCTTGGAGAATCGAAGGGTATATGAAATTCCAATGACCATTGGATATAATTCGATCAAGTCTTGAATAATCAAGAATTTCCCTATCTTTTTTACGAGTACCAGAAGGATCCAACAATTTATGTCTTACTCGATCCTTAGTGATTGAGAGGTCAGAGCTATATCTTTCGTCGACAGAAAAAGAATGAACATTCATTTGATCTTGATCCTTGTGAAGCGAAAAAGACACTATACTGGATCTGCACGGACCCCCCGCTAATATCCATAAATGACTTGTTTTTGGTAATAGATGAACATTACTATATGTATATTCAGGTGCGTGGTAGACATCAGTACTCCAGTGCATTTCTCCCTCTGATTCAGAATAAATATGTTTTCGAACCCTCTCTTTAAAATGAAAAGTAGACGTTCCGGCACGAATCTCGGCAATCACTTGTTCAGATTCTACATATTGATCATTTTGAACTAAAATCAAACTTTTTGGTGGAATATTCACACTATGTATAATATCTCGACTCTCAATAGTTACATGCAAGTCTATAGAACATAGAAAAGCAGGATGCCCATGACGGGTACGTGTGGGATGAACCAAATACTCATTGAACTTTATTTTTCCATTAGAAGGAGCTCGTACATGTTCGGCAGTACCGCCTGTGAATACTCCACCCGTATGAAAAGTTCTTAATGTTAGTTGAGTCCCCGGTTCCCCAATTGATTGACCCGCAATAATACCTATGGCTTCCCCCAACTCGACCAGGTCACCGTGAGTGGGGCTTCTGCCATAACATAATTGACAGATCCAAGATGTATTCCTGCAAGTAAAAGGGGTTCGAATATATATTGGTTGTGCTCGAAAGGTTATGAATCGATTGGCAAGTCCAATCCCAATATCTTGATTTCGAGCGGCAATGCATC